CTTAGATGCAGAAAAATTATAGTGATGAAAAGTCTATCAAGACTTCTCCATTCTACTCTCCTACAAATATTTCTACTACTAATGTAATGGACTTTTTACTCACCGAATCTTAAATTGATTGAATTCACTTTGATATTTGAATTTAATAGGTAATCCAACTAAATTAGTAGTAGATTTTTATACGGACTCACGAGAGTCTCTGAATGCTCAGGCATTGAATCAATATTAGATTGAATGGATAGTTGGCTTTTGGGATAGAAAAAGTGAAAAAAAAATTAGGCAAGTCCCGAAAGAATAGACTACCTCCCAACTCTTTCCCAGAGACAATGGGAGATGAGTTAGATCAAATGAAAATAAAGAGATGGTATTCTATCTTTTTATGTCTTAATGAAGGTAAAAAAAAGAGCAGGCCCACATTCTTTTTATATTTCGATTAGTAACATTCATTTTTGTGTGATGTCACTGCTTTTAAAGAAATTAATGGAATGTTTTTATTGGATTGATTCATCAATAGTGTTTAATGGGTCATGATTCCCTTTTGACTCTGCGCTATTGATTCCACTATTATTAGTGAGCAATAATGGAATAATTCCGTCATATTTATAGAGATAGGGGACATAATTCATATGGATATAGTAAGTCTCGCCTGGGCTGCTTTAATGGTAGTCTTTACATTTTCCCTTTCACTCGTAGTATGGGGAAGAAGTGGACTCTAGAGGTCAAACTAATTGAGTTTGAGGAATCAAACTGTATCAATTGTTTTAGAGATCATTTTGCAAAACGTTTTTAAGGATTTAAAAAATCTTCCTTTCAAAATTTCATTGTCCATTGATTGAATTCTAGCGGAAGAATTTTTTCTATAAATAAGACTTTTTCAATCATAACCAAAGAGATATTTCAATGATTCCCATGTTTGTATTTCGAAAGGAAAAGAAATACAGATAAACAGATAATTGAAAATGGATTCCAACCCAATTCGTCCTAAAATTGATATTTCAACGAATGCCAAATTATAGATAGATAATGAGAAGGGCTGTTTTATTTGTTTCCCCTTTGACTGTTCAAAGAAGAAGTCCTTTTGTGTAAATGTATATACACTTTCTACGAGAAAAAAAAAGTGGTTGTCTGACGAGATACTATGGAAAATAAGATCTTACCTTGGGAGAGTCACATATTACGTATTTACCGCTTGTTTTTTATAAAAAAAAATTATGCTTTATTGACTCATTTCATATGATGGTTCAACTCAAACGTTAAGTTAAAAATCAAATACAAAGATAATATTGTAAATTGATTTAATCTACATTAAGTCTTTTTTTTTAATTATTTAATTATAGAGTACAACTTTATACACTACAATAAGACGAATAGAGAGTATGGTAGAAAGATTCATCTATTTCTTTCTACCATACTATCAGATCACATGGAATACTGCCAATTTGAGTCTGCTCATTTTCATTTCACACCAAATTGAAACCTTTTTCTTCTGTTTTTTTATTTCTTGAATAATTGATAAGAAGTTAGAAGTCAAGTTTTATTCAAAAAAATTAATTATTTTGACTTACTGTTTTTACGTAAATGATAAGGAGAAAAGCAGTAGGAACTAGAATGAAGAGTGCAGTAGCAATAAATGCAAGAATATTTACTTCCATAATCTCATCGTTTTTTTACTTCGCAATAACTCGGGATTTGATCCCATAGAGATGATAAACCTTTCACCTAGAAATTCAATGGATGAATTACCTCTCGATGATATCGCAATATCATGAATAACAATATCTGAACTATCAAATCAATTCATCGTCGAGAATTGAATATTATACCATAGGAAGATCTTTTATTCATACCTAATCCAAAATTGGATTCCTGATCGAATCAAGAATTTTTCTATTTATCATTCTGTTCTAATTGTTCTTTTTTAGAATCTACCCTACTTTTTTGTAGTATTATCAGATAAAGTATCATTTAATCACTGCTCCACTTCCATTAGTTAGAAATACCCTAAAAATAGTTAAACCCCCACAAAAAAAAGAGAAGTGAGATGAAAAAAGAAAGAAGTAAAGTTGTAAACCCCTAATGATCTAATTTTCTTAGAAGATAAAAAAGTGTGATAAAGAGAAATTCCAGTAGCCAGTAGAAAAGAGCAAATTTTCCATTAATTTCTAGTTTGTTCTTTCTTCGAAGTTACCCTAAAAAAAGAATTCCCTTGGGTAAGATCTTTGATTCATTTTTTTCTATCAAATTATTCATACTGTAACACATATATCAAGAGCTCAGTGTTTGAATGAAATAATAGAATTTTCAACTAAAAATTCGTAATTTAATTTAGGTTATACAACATTAGATTAAGAAAGAGAGATAGTTTAATCTGGAAAAGTATTCCATGGGGAAGTGGAAGTTTTTTTCTTTTGGGTCGTTCAAGAAACTCATTTTATTTGTGTATGTGCTCCCCCAAAACATATGATACTCTATTCCATATTGGATTACATGAATCAAGAAC